ATCAATTCCTTCTTGATTAAATGCAGTAAAAGGAATTCCGATGATTCCAATAAACAAAGTAAATATTCCCAAGACAAACATAGGAAATAACATAGTATTATCTGATTCATGGGGATAGGAAAAAATTCTTTTAGCGCGAAAATAATTAATAGTAATAAAGGATTGTGTTACACTTCTTATATTATCATCAATTTGATATGTCTTTTTCCAAGAAGCCCTTTCATTACTATTCATTATTAATAAAGATAATAAATGAAATTTTTTTTTAAGCATTTTTTCTCTTTTTTTACCCCATGGAGATATTGAATAGAGTGAACTATTTTTTTTACCATTGTAATTTTGAAAATGAACATTTAAATGTCCTTCAAAAGTAAGTAAATAGATCCGAAACATATAAAATGCAGTCAATCCTGCTGTAAAACAAGCTATTATTGCGAAAATCGGCGAATACAACCAACTATCATTAAGAATTTCATCTTTGGACCAAAAACAAGCAAGGGGTGGAATACCACAAAGGGAAAGGGTTCCTAAAAGAAAAGCCGTTTTTGTAATTGGAACATGTTTTGTTAAACCGCCCATAAGAACCATATTTTGACTGTTATCTGGAGAATAACCAACAATAGCTTCCATTGAATGAATAATGGATCCAGATCCTAAAAACAACAATGCTTTCGAATAGGCATGAGTAATCAAATGAAATAAAGCGACTCGATAAGAACCCATACCTAGAGCTAACATCATATAACCCAATTGAGACATTGTAGAATAGGCTAAACTTCGCTTAATATCTTTTTGAGCAATAGCTAAAGTTGCTCCTAATAGTACTGTTATTATACTTATTAAAGCTATTAGATTCATTATGTAAGGTATGACTAGAAAAAGAGGAAGAAGTCGAGCTACCAGAAAGATTCCCGCTGCTACCATAGTAGCAGCATGTATCAGAGCAGAAATAGGAGTAGGTCCTTCCATGGCATCCGGTAACCATACATGAAGGGGGAATTGTGCCGATTTAGCAATTGCGCCGGAAAATAATAGAAAGGCACACAAAATAACAAATAGAAAATTAACCTCATTATTATCAATCAAGTTATTGAAAATTTCGAACAAATCCCGAAATTCGAAACTGCCCGTTACCCAATAAAGACCTAAAATTCCTAATAATAAGCCAAAGTCCCCTACACGATTAGTTACAAACGCCTTTTGACAAGCATTCGAGGCAATAGGTCGTGTGAACCAAAACCCTATTAATAAATAAGAACACATTCCAACCAATTCCCAAAAAATATAAATTTGTATCAAATTCGAACTAGTAACTAATCCCACCATTGAAGTATTGAAAAAAATCATATAAGCAAAAAATCTCAAATAACTTTGATCATGAGCCATATAATTGTCACTATAAAGAAGAACCAAAGTTCCAACTGTAGTAATTAATATTGACAAAATAGATGTAAGTGGGTCGATCAAGTGTCCGAACTCTAAAGAAAAATCATTATTGATGGTCCAAGACCATACATATTGATAGATAGAACTGCTATTGATTTGTTGAATAGGCAAATCTATCGAAAAAATCATAACTATACTTAACAATAAAACACTTGGGAAAGTCCACATACGACGAAGTTTTTTTGTTGCTGTCGGAAAAAGTAGGAGTCCCGCTCCTATTACCATAGGGACTGGAAGTGTAACAAAAGATATGATCCATGAATATTGATATGTATGTTCCATAAAAAAATCTTATTAGTTTGAATTAATAATTAATTGTTTCTTGTTTCTGATTTATTGGCTTTTTTCTTTTTAATTTATTTTAAAATTTCAAAATTTAAAGAAGTCAGTTAATAAAAAAAAAAAAAACGAATAATAAAAAAGAAAGATACAAAACTTAAATACACTTTTCTATTCTTAATTATTCTAAATCTTTTTCAAATACTTCACATATTCAAACCAAGAAGTCAGAAGTGGTCAAATGATATAACCAAAATACGAGGGAAAAACTATTTCTTCTAAAGAAAATGAAAATTTCAATTATTATTTATAGATTGCAAAAATTTATAAAAATTTATATATATATATAATACATAGAAAAAGGATAAAGAATTATAGCAAAACTAGTATTTGATTTTTAATAAGAATAATTTTTTTTTTAATTGCTTTATTCAGAATCATTAATTAGTGCATTTCGGGATTGATTTCTGGTCTTGTATTCATTATGTTTGTAAAAAATACTATGATGTTTGATTTGACATTTGACCTTTACATAGGATAAAAAGAAAAAAAAAAATTAGTAAAATTTTTTAAATAGGATATCCTTTATGAATCCTATATTTTTATTTTTGAACAAATTCACTAATAGTTTCATTTGAGTTTGAAAATGGAATTTCAATTAGGTATACTTTTTCTTGGAGCTTGACTACTTACTCGAAAAAACGATTAAAGTTTTTTTATTAGGATAATATAGGATTTAAGTTCTTAAACTTTTTGATGTAGTTTCTTACACGTATAAAGAGAATAGGACGAAAAAGGAAAAAAATAGAAATCGAAATGTAAAGCAGACATACTTTTTTATAAACAGAATAGACTTTGGAAAAAAAAAATCAATAGATAATGAATAAAATACTTAAAGAACAATTTTTTTTTTTTTGAACAATAGATGTCTTTCACATCCAACTATAAGAAATAATTTCTTCATTCTTGAAAAAAATGGCAGTTCCAAAAAAGCGTACTTCTATATCCAAAAAGCGTATTCGAAAAAATATTTGGAAAAGAAAGGGATATTGGGCAGCCTTGAAAGCTTTTTCGTTAGCAAAATCTCTTTCTACTAATAATTCAAAAAGTTTTTTTGTGCGACAAATAAAAAATCAAACGGTGGAATAATTTGACTCCCTTTGATGTAAGGAAAGTTATAGTTTTTTTTTTTATTGGTTAGTTTATTGGTTATCATATTATATGTTTATCATATTCTATATATTATATATAATATGAATTATTTAATAAATTATTTATATATATTATATATATATTTATATATTATATATATATATAAATATATATATAAATATATATAAATACCATGATAAAAATACCATGATAAATATATATAGAATATATATAAAATATATATATAATAGAAATAAAATAGAAATTAGAAATAATTTTTAATAAATAGAAAATAATAAATAAAATAGAAAATAATAAATAGAAAATATAAAAAAAAAAATCTATTTTTGAATGTTTTGAATTAATCAATATTAAATTCAACTCATTTTATTTTTATTCTATCATATGTAGAATTATCATATGTCCAATAAAATTTTTTTTGTTTAATAAATTTTAAAAACAATACTCCTTTTTTTTTGTTTTCAAAAAAAAAAAAAAGAATAATAAAGCAAAGACAGGAAATTTCACTTTTTTCTTTTTAGTATAGTGTAATATTTCCAAGATGAGGATTTTGATTTTCCCCATCGGCTTGCTTGTCACAATTTCACACAATTCCAATAATAAATATTGATAAGTTTTGTCTTCTTTCTATTTTTATACTATTTGAATAAAAAAGAGTATATTATATCTACTAGGATCTTTAGTCAAAAAGAATGGATTAACTTTAAATCTTATTTTGTAATTTTCTTAACAATTATTATTCTAACTCACTATATAGAATAAATCCTTCATCACTTTTATTTTAATCCAATTTAATTAATAAAAAATAAAAAGTACTTTGCATATTTATCTAGAGGAAATATGGATCAATTTTGAATGATCGATTTCAGTTTTAGATCATATGCTTGCTCGGGAGGAGGGATCAAGGTATCCATTAAATTAAATAAGATTCTTTATTTGAGACAAAACTCGAAACTTTTTGGTTATATGCTTATGCCCAGATCAATACCCAATTGGGTTACCAAATCATACCAGAAATTTTCTATAGATTGAAACACCAAAAATTAATACAATAAAATATTTCTATAAATCTTTTAAATGGAGTGCTGAAATTGTAATCCATAACCATAAAAAAATTCTATTTTTTTTTTTTTTTGTTTTTTCCATGGATTGAAGTCAGACCTATTTATATAATTTATTTATATATATTCATATAATTTATTTATATTATATATATATATATGCTATATAGTACATAATATATATATGCTATATAATATATAGTATATTAATAATATATATAGTACGAGAGTTTTTTTGTATAAGAGAAGAGTATAAACTAAAAAAAAAACACCATTGTTAAGTTAACTAAAATTGACACAATAACTTATAATAAGAATAAGAATTGTTATCCTAAAGATTCTTATAGGAACGTTCAAATACTTCTTTAATTAAACGTAAACGAATTTTTCTTTATTAATTTAGATGTTTTATGTTTACTAATAAAGTAAAATATTGCATTAAATGGAACCCTTCAAGATCGACGATTGAATAAAAATCGGTTATTATGATTTCGAGCAAGCCGCTATGGTGAAATCGGTAGACACGCTGCTCTTAGGAAGCAGTGCTAGAGCATCTCGGTTCGAGTCCGAGTGGCGGCATAACATCTTTTAATTTAATTTTCAAAAGGATACAAAAAATCCTATAATAAATTCAATTCTTGATTTCAATTCCATAGAATTGATGGCCCCCCTTTTTTAAGTCTTTTTTTTTTTTAAGTTAAAAATTTTTATGATATTTTCGACTCTAGAACATATATTAACTCATATATCTTTTTCGGTCGTTTCAATTGTAATTACAATTCATTTGATAAATTTATTAGTCAATGAATTCGTAAGACTATATGACTCGTCAGAAAAGGGCATAATAATTACTTTTTTCTGTATAACAGGATTATTAGTTATTCGTTGGATTTATTTGGGACATTTACCATTAAGTAATTTATATGAATCATTAATTTTTCTTTCATGGGGTTTCGCAATTATTCATATAATTCCGTATTGGAAAAGGCATAAAAATTATTTAAACACAATAACACTACCAAGTACTTTGTTTACCCAAGGCTTTGCTACTTCGGGGTTTTTAACTAACATACATCAATCTGAAATCTTAGTCCCTGCTCTTCAATCCCAGTGGTTAATGATGCATGTCAGTATGATGATATTGGGATATGCTGCTCTTTTATGTGGATCATTACTATCAGTAGCACTTCTAGTAATTACATTTCAAAAAGTCATAAAAATTTTTGATAAAAGCAATGATTTATTAAAGGATTCATTTTCTTTTGACGAGGTCCAATACATGACGGAAAGAAGTAATGTTTTAAGAAATACTTCTTTTTTTTCTTCTAAGAATTATTACAGGTTTCAATTGATTCAACAATTAGACCATTGGGGTTATCGTATTATTAGTATAGGGTTTATTTTTTTAACCATAGGTATTCTTTCGGGAGCAGTCTGGGCTAATGAAGCATGGGGATCATATTGGAATTGGGACCCAAAAGAAACTTGGGCATTTATTACTTGGATTATATTCGCCATTTATTTCCATACTCGAACAAAAACAAAATTTGATGGTTTAAATTCCGCAATTGTTGCGTCTATTGGCTTTCTTATAATTTGGATATGCTATTTCGGAGTTAATTTATTAGGAATAGGGTTACATAGTTATGGTTCATTCACATTAACATTTAATTGAATGGAAGCAAGAGTCTGACGAATACAATCATAGGATAGCGTAGCACATATATAGTACATATATATAAGAAACTTCGGATAACCTATTGAGAACCTTTTGAATCACTATATTATTTGATTCAAAAAGTTCTCACAAATGTCAAACATATCTATTTACAATTTCTTTCTTTTATTTCTAACTTTACTAACAATTTTAAATTAAAAAAAAAAAAAACATAAGATTCATTTTTGATTGTTTATTTTATTTTATAAAAATTACTTATAAAAAAAATTAGATAGAATAGCTTCTACCTTGTCAACTGATAATGAGAGAACGAAATCCGGATAAATACCAATACCCATTACAGGAAAAAGGATAGCAATCAAAACAAATAACTCTCGCGGTCCAGAATCAAAAAAATAAGAGTTTGGGGTATTAAACTGCTTGTATCCATAGAACATTTGGCGTAAGATAGATAATAAATAAATAGGAGTTAATATCATTCCAACTGCCATTACAAAAGTAATTAGTATTTTTGGTATTAAAAGATATTTTTGGTCGGTAATTATTCCAAAAAAAACTATCAATTCCGCAAAAAAACCACTCATACCTGGCAATGCAAGGGAGGCTAATGATAAGATATTGAACATCATAAATATTTTTGGCATTGGGGTAGCCATTCCGCCCATTTCGTCAAGATAAGCAAGACGTATTCTATCAAAACTCGTTCCTGCCAAGAAAAAAAGTGCAGCGCCAATAAATCCATGTGATATTATTTGTAAAATGGCTCCATTCAGTCCCATATCGCTTATAGAGTAAATTCCTATAATTATAAAACCCATATGAGATACCGAAGAGTAAGCTATTCTTTTTTTTAAATTTCGTTGACCAGAAGATGTTGAAGCTGCATAGATTATTTGCATTGCGCCTATTATTATCAACCATGGAGAAAATATAGAATGAGCGTGGGGCAATAATTCCATATTGATTCGAATCAACCCATACGCTCCCATTTTTAATAAGATTCCGGCTAAAAGCATGCAAGTACTGTAATGTGCTTCCCCATGCGTATCTGGCAACCATGTATGGAAGGGCATAATCGGCAATTTAACAGCAAAAGTAATAAGAAATCCAATATATAATACTATTTCCAAAGCTACAGGATATGATTGATTTGCTAATGTTTTCAAATTAAATGTTGGTTCATTGGAACCATATAAAGCGATACCTAAAGCTCCTATTAATAAAAAAACAGAGCTTCCTGCAGTATACAAAATAAACTTTGTAGCCGAATAGAGGCGTTTCTTTCCCCCCCACATAGATAGAACTAGATAAACGGGAATTAATTCTAACTCCCACATGATAAAAAAAAGTAAAAGATCTTGAGAAGAAAATAATCCTATTTGACCACTATACATTGCTAACATCAAAAAATAGAATAATCTGGAATTACGAGTAACTGGCCAAGCCGCTAAAGTAGCTAAAGTGGTGATAAATCCTGTCAGTAAAATAGGTCCTAGAGAAAGTCCATCTATTCCTAATCTCCAGTAAAAATCAAAAAAATTGATCCATTTATAATCCTCTGTCAATTGAATTAAGGGATCCTCCAATTGGAAATAATAAGAAAATGTATAGGTCATTAAAAGAAGTTCTAATATAGAAATGTATATAGTATACTGCCTAATTACCTTATTTCCTTTATGTGGAAAAAAGAACATTAAAGAGCCCGCGGATATCGGTAAACCTACAAATATTGTTAACCAAGGAAAAGAATTCGTGGTAAAGACAAGATAGACTTGGGTCACAAAAACCCGTACTCGAAAATGAAAATATATATTTTCATTTTCGAGTACGGGTTTTTGTCGATAAACAAAAAATCAAATGTATTCAAGTGGGTTTTTGTAGAAAGTATCAATAAGCTAGACCCATGCTTCGAGTTGTTTCATGCCATAAATAAACTCTAATACTCAAAAAATCCGTTGGACAGGCGGATTCACATCTCTTACAACCGACACAGTCTTCCGTTCTTGGAGCAGAAGCGATTTGCTTAGCTTTACATCCGTCCCAAGGTATCATTTCTAATACATCTGTGGGGCAGGCTCGGACACATTGAGTACACCCTATACACGTATCATAAATCTTTACTGAATGTGACATTGGATCTATAAATTTTTTTTTGAACACCATAAATTTTCAATCTAGTAATTTTCGAAATGAATCATATATTTAAACACCAGATGAATCAATGATTTACCAAAATTTTTCTATTCAATTTAGAATCGATTCATAAGATGGAAATAGAGCCAAGGTACTTTAATTTTATACGTTTTAACAAACATAATCAGTATGTTATTATCATATTCATCAATTCGACTTGATAAATATAAATATTCTATTTTATATAATTAGTACTATTTATTCAATAAATTCGATTGATTGATACGGATTGATTTTCTGTTACGATAAATTGACGAAACAATAGCCAATCCAATAGTTGCTTCCGCGGCTGCAATGGCTATAACAAAAATTGAGAAAATATTTCCTTTTAATTGACGATTATCAAAAAAATCAGAAAATGTTATGAAATTTATATTAACGGCATTCAGTATAAGTTCAAGACACATAAGGGCTCTAACCATATTTCGACTCGTGATCAATCCATAAATACCAATAGAAAATAAATAGGCACTCAAAACAAGTACATGTTCGAGCATCATCGAACAACTCCTTATCATATCAATTTCGCTTTATTTCAATATGAACAACAATTCAACATCACCAGGTTAGATTGACTAGAATAAAAATGTCACAAGTAAAAAAGAAATAAATATATTGATAATAAATCAAATAAAAGAATTTATCCATGAAGAACCTTTAAAAAGTTTAATTTGAATTGCGATTGCTAATTTGAAAGATTTATTATTGACGAGCCACAGCAATCGCACCTATCAAAGCAACTAAAAGAATTATTGAAATGAATTCAAATGGAAGAAAAAAATCTGTTGATAAATGAATTCCAATTTGTTGAGCATTACTTACCAACAAATCTTGCTCTAGAATCTGATTGGCTCTTGTAGTCCAAATAATCCGGTACCACGACGTATCTGGAATAATAGTAATTAATGAAACAAAAATACTTGTACAAACTAAGGAAGTAACCCCATCCCCAACAGTGCCAAGATTAAAATCCTTGTAATATTCTGAACCATTCATGAACATCACAGCGAATATAATTAAAACATTTATAGCTCCTACATAAATAAGGAGCTGCGTAGCAGCTACAAAATGAGAGTTTGATAAAATATAGAATAAGGATATACAAACAAAAACGAATCCCAACGAAAAGGCAGAAAAAATTGGGTTGGTAAATAATACTACTCCCAGACCCCCTAATATAAGACCTAATCCGAAAAATATTAAAAGAAAATCATGTATTGGTCCAGGTAAATCCATTGTACGATAAAATAAAAGATAAAAAATCGAATTGTTTTTTCATGACCTTATTGGTCCGACCGGGAAAAACTTAATTATATTTGATTTGATTCCTAATTAGATTAAACCCTAAGAGATGTAAATTACTGTAGGTAAAAGTCAAACTATTGGACTAATTTTATTCTTTCGGGAAAAGGATAATCCGACACTCTAAATTCAAATTTCGAAATAATTATGAATAGAATTAGGGATATATTAATAGATTTTCAATCCAAATTAAGTTGTGATGCAATTCTCATCAAGCAGTTAAATCAATAGTTGCTATTTGTAATTATTGACTGAATAAAATGAAAGAAAAACGTCATTCCAGTTCTCTCTCTTTAATCAAAACGGAATTCTAGTTTAGTCATTTTAGTAATTAAAAATTGTTCTTTAATCAATTTTGAAGTCGCGGGAGGTTTATTCATTTTTTTTGAGGCAAATTCAAAATTGTCCGAATTGTATAATCGTCAATTACTGACATTGGTAAACGACCTAACGTAATTTGATTATAATTTAATTCGTGCCGATCATAAGTAGAAAGCTCATATTCTTCAGTCATTGATAAACAATTTGTTGGACAATACTCAACACAGTTTCCACAAAATATACAGATTCCGAAATCAATACTGTAATTAAGCAGCTGTTTCTTTCGAATATCGGTTTCCAATTTCCAATCAACAACAGGTAGATCTATAGGACATACACGAACACATACTTCACAAGCAATGCATTTATCAAATTCAAAATGGATTCGGCCGCGGAAACGTTCGGATGCGATTAATTTTTCATAAGGATATTGAATCGTTACAGGTAAACGATTTGCGTGGGATAAGGTGATCATGAAACTTTGACCAATGTACCTTGCAGCTCGTATAGTTTGTTGACCATAATTCATGAGGCCAGTTACCATAGGGAGCATATCGTAAATATTTATGAAGAATTTTATGTTTGTTTCTTTCTCTTGTTTGAGACAAGTTATAGATATAGAAAAGTATTCTTTTTTTTATTTATAGTGAAAAGAGTTGGGAAGAGGTTGTTAATAATAAATTACCGAGAGAAATAGGTAAAAGAAATTTCCATCCGAGATTTAACAGTTGGTCCATTCTTAGTCTAGGTAAAGTCCATCTTGTTGTAATAGGAATGAACAAGAATAAATAAGTTTTAACCAATGTAATAAAGATACCAATTATTGCTTCAAAGATTCCACTTACTTTATTTATTTCAAATAGCTCAGGAACGAATATGTACGGAATAGAGAAATTCCAACCGCCCAAGTAAAGAACTGTTACAAATAATGAAGAAACTAATAAGTTTAAATAGGAAGCAACATAAAATAACCCAAATTTGATACCTGAGTATTCGGTTTGATAACCCGCTACTAATTCTTCTTCTGCTTCTGGTAAATCAAAAGGCAATCTCTCACATTCTGCTAAGGAAGAAATTAAAAAAATAATAAACCCTATAGGTTGACGCCACAAATTCCACCCCCAAACCCCATATTTGGATTGTGCCTCAACTATATCAACTGTACTTAAACTATTAGACAATCATAGTCGGTAATAACATCACTGCTGCCATCGCTATTACAGAACTGTACATGAGATTTTTACCTCATACGGCTCCTCGAAGGTCATAAAAAATCTAAGGACCGGATTGTATTATTTATCTTGATATATTTGTATCATAGATAAGATCAAAGTTTATCGGACGTTCCTAAATTCAACCAACGGAATTCTGTCTGTTATAATATTCTAAAAAAAGCACTTCTGAATTAATCTCATCCTTTAATTAAGAATTTCAATTTTTCTTTCTTGAGTAATAACTTAAATCCTTCAATAAAATACTCCTTGTAACCATACCAATAAATATTTTTTTTTAATCTATCGTTTTCGAGTATTAAAAAGAATTGGGCATTCCTTTAGTTCATGAATTATGATATGAACTCGCTCTCTATGAATATGGATATAGAAAAAAAAAAGAAAAAAAAAAAAGTAAAGGGTTCTTTCGTTCCTGATAATTATTTCCTTAATCGGTGGTTGGAAGCATACTTTGGATCGGAATCATGGAGAGTACTGTCTGATCATTTCTACCAATTTCGAACTCCAATTAATATTCTTTTTATATTATTATTATGCAGAAATATTCTTTTGAATAATTTCAAGAATCTCTGTTACTAATCCTTTGTGTATCTTGGTGTTCCTAACCATCCACCCATTCTATTCTTTCTCAACTGCCCATTACATTAACCTTATGATAATGGGAATACATATAAATGATAGTAAAAACTCAATAAGGTTGATCTTTTGAACCCGCTTCAAGCTCGGACGATTAATCAATCAATCTTGGGGTAACCGGTCTCAGTCTCGTATTCTTATGTCTCTTTTTGTTTTACTTTTGTACATAAGAAATGAGTCTCAATTTTTTTTTACTGCAAATTTAGAAAAATTTAGAAGCTGTTTTCTTTCACTCATATAACTATCCAATTTACTTCATTAACCTAAATGATAAATACAAAAATGAAGATATCCTATTCAATTTTTTTCTTTTTCTATTTTTCTTTCGAAAAATAGAAAAAGAAAAAAAAAAAAGAATAGGAAAAAACTTATGTTTTAACGAATCACACGTAGAGATATGGATAATACACAGAGAGTTAATGGTATTTCATAACTAATCGATTGAGCAGCTGCTCGTAGACCACCTAAAAAGGAATATTTATTATTTGATCCATATCCTGACATAAGAAGTCCAATAGGAACAATACTTGAAATGGCAATCCATAAAAAAATGCCGATATTTAGATCAGCTAAAACAAAGCGATAGTCAAAAGGAATTACCAAATAGTTTAATAGAGTTGATATGACTGCTATGGACGGTCCGATACTGAAAAAACGAGTATCACCCCGAGATGGAAAAAGATTTTCTTTGAAAAGTAATTTTGTCCCATCCGCTAGAGCTTGAAGAACTCCTAAAGGGCCGGCATATTCAGGTCCAATACGTTGTTGTATCCCTGCAGATATTTCTCTTTCTAACCAGACAATTACTAGTATACCTATCACAACTCCCAATATAAGAGTAAAAATAGAGACAAGCATCCATATAATTCCATAGACGTCGTTTAAGTTTAAGGATTCCAATCCAGAAAAAGAATTGATAACTTGTACTTCTCTTATATCAATTGTTTCTGTTGTATCAAGATTAAGTATCATTTCAACGATCAACTTCCCCCATAATGATATCTATGCTACCTAGTATTGTCATAATATCAGCCAATTTCATTCTTTTAAGTAATTGAGAAAGAATTTGCAAATTGATAAAACCTGGGGGGCGAATTTTCCATCGCCAAGGAAACCCACTCTGATCCCCTATCAGAAAAATTCCCAATTCTCCCTTTGGGGCTTCGACTCTGACATAAAGTTCTTGTTTAGGCAATTCAAAAGTAGGAGAAGTTTTTTTACTAATGAAACGATATTCAAAATCATTCCAGTCTCCATCTTTTTTTCTATTAAAATGTCGGGTTTCTAAATTCTCATAGGGCCCTCCCGGAATTCTTTCCAGAGCCTGTTGAATAATTTTTATGGATTCTGTCATTTCACCAATTCGGACTAAATAACGAGCTAATGAATCGCCTTCTTTTTGCCACTGGACTTCCCAATCAAATTCGTCGTAACACTCATAATGATCAACTTTACGAAGATCCCACTGTGCCCCGGAAGCTCGTAGCATTGGTCCTGATAAACCCCAATTTATTGATTCCTTTGCACCAATAATACCTATTCTTTCAACTCGTTCTAAAAAAATAGGATTTTGCGTAATAAGTTTTTGATATTCAGCAATTCCTGTTAAAAAATAATCGCAGAAATCCAAACATTTATCGATCCAGCCATGAGGTAAATCAGCTGCTATTCCTCCGATACGAAAAAAATTATGCATCATTCTCATACCAGTGGCAGTTTCGAATAAATCATATATTAACTCTCTTTCTCTAAAAATATAGAAGAAAGGGGTTTGTGCACCAATATCCGCCATAAAAGGACCAAGCCATAACAGATGAGAAGCTATACGGCTCAACTCCAACATAATTACTCTGATATAACTGGCTCTTTTAGGTACTTGAATATTTCCCAACTGTTCTGGCCCATTTACTGTTATTGCTTCTGTGAACATAGTAGCTAAATAATCCCAACGTGTTACATAAGGCAAATATTGTATAATTGTTCGGTTTTCCGCAATTTTTTCCATTCCTCTGTGTAAATAACCTAATATTGGTTCACAGTCAATAACGTCTTCACCATCTAGAGTAACGATGAGTCGAAGAACGCCATGCATTGAGGGGTGGTGGGGACCCATATTGACTATCATAAGGTCTTTTCTTATAACTGGTACATTCATTAGGGGTTTCCTCGATTCATTCTTCCATGAATTACTGAAAACGAAAAGAAATTAATCAAAATTCAAGATCTAAAAAATCAAATAAAAAAAAAAAAAAAAGACTCCTCAAATTAACAAATTGTTGACTCCCGAATATCCAGTTGGGTAATTACTTTTTTATAACGTACTCTATTTTTCTTTGCCAAATAAGACAGTAGCTGTTGGCGTTTTCCTAGTATTTTTCGTAAACCTCTTTGAGATAAATAGTCTTTTCTATGAAATTCCAAATGTGAAGTAAGCCTTCGTATCTTATTAGTAAAATTGACTATTTGAAATTCGACGGATCCCCTGTTTTCGTCTTGTGAAATAACTGAGATGAATGAATTTTTTATCATAACAAGAAATCCCTCCTTTTTTTTTGATAAAATTATTATTGATCAGTATTTTATTGATCAGTAATTATAATAATAAATAATGTTATTGTTATAATAAATAATTTATTGTTTATTCTTATAATAAATAATAAATAATGAATAATGTCAGTTCATTTTAATTTTGTATACAGACTAATCGTTCCTTTGTTAAGAATTCCTAATGTTGTCAAATAAAATTTATCATTAATCAATCCAATTTTTTATTCGGCTAGAGATCCAAAAGGATCGTATATTTCTTGGTTTACAAAAGAGAAAAATTGATATCTAAAAAAAAAAAAAAAGAAAGGTAAATTCATTGATTGATTTCTAGATCTAATTAATGTATGATTGAATTACATGTATCAAAATACAATCTGAATGTAAAACAATATATGTACTCATCTCTTTTTTTATATACTAGATTTATATATTAGATCAGGCATGCTATGGAATAATATATGAAAAATACGCCCTTACCATATTTTCAACGAATTTTCAATTGTGGATATATATGTATCCTTAACATACTGAACCGACTAGCGTTATTGGTATTAAACCAATATCGATTCATACAAACTAAATCTTCTAATTGATAAATGGGACAAAGAAAAGGCTTTAATTTAAGTAGTTTATTTGTATCTTTAGCAAAATATTTGCTTTTATACAAAATGGGCTTGTAGTTTTTTATGTTATTACCGTTGAAAATTTTTGTATTTATATGAATAGCATTTCTATTTTTTGAATTGAAAGAAAATTGAATTCTCAATTCTCTACAACGTTTAGGGGATAAAAAATTTTCAAGAACAAGTACATAATTATTTTTTTCTTTATTTCCAGTTATATTTTGATGTCTTTCAATGAATTCGGTAAACTTATTTTTAATAACGTAGCTTTTTTTTCTGTATCTTTGATTAATTTGTTGTTTGCTCTTATGAATCAATAAAATACTTATGGTTTGATATATAATAAAGTGTCCGTTATTTTTTATTTTTACCGATAAACACATTGGTTCAATAATCAATATTCCCTTTTTCATCAATTCTGTAAGAGTGAAATTTTTTTGAATCATTAGAATATCCAGACTCATTTCGCTTCTTTGAACAGAGGATATAATAATTTCTCGTGGATTCGTTAGTCTAAGTAGGAGACAAAATACTTTGATATTATTAATTATTTTTTGATTTAAAAAAGCATTCCATTTTAATTGAAAACCTAAATGTTTTTTTAGGAAAGAATAAAGTTCTCTTGCCGTATTACTTTTGTATTGTTTTTGCTTCCTACGTTTTTTCGTGTTTGATTCTGCATAATCTTCTTCAATATCTTTTTCTTGATTTGACCGAACTGATCCAAGATCCATTGGTTCCTCGGATTCTTTTTCTTCGTGATTTTGATTCTTTAATTCAATAGATTTTTTTTTATTCGAGAATATAGATATAAAAAAATCACCATTTTTCTTTCTATTGATTTTTTTATTTTCATTTATTTTTTCATTGTCATTATTAAAATTTACAAGAAGTAATTTGATTGGTATTACCCACGGTTTTATCTCATATGTGTTGCAAAATATCACAAATTTTGGAAAGAACCAAAGTTCCAAATTTGATATGGGCTGATGTAGGATTTCTTCATTCATTTCCATCCAATCAAAAAGGTTTTTTTTTTTATTGGATGAATTGACTTCGTGATCTTGTTGAATCGTAAGAAAAAAAATATCTTTGTTATCAATTTTATCAATTATTTGATACTTATGAGTTCCAGTCTTAATATTTTTTTTTTGTTTGGTTCCGGTATCGATCCAGGACTCAATATCCACTTTCTTTCTAATACAAAACTTGCTAATTTTACAATCAAAATAGTTTTTATCTGGGGGTTTCTCCATATTGTTAATATCCTCTTCTGCTAGATAATTATTAATAGATATATCTCCGAACATATCCAAAAAATTGTTTTTAGTTGTGTTATAATTATAAGAAATCTCATGTTTATTATTTATTTGTAATGGTGATCTATAAATATATGAGTCTTTCTTATTTTCATAATTAATAAATTTATATAATAAAAAATTATATCGATAATGTTTTTTAAAATTCTTTTTTTGACTTGGTAATGAGTCCCCTTCGAAATCATTTTCTTTTTCGTAATAAATTAGTTGGTCTTTTTCATATAAATTCCATTTGTTTAAATCTTGATTTTGAACCATACGACGTTGATTAATTCTATTTCGCCATTTTTGTGGTATTAATCTAGACCATTTAATCTGAGATAAATTGTATTTATATTGATAATAATTTTTTAACCAGCTTTTCCATTGATTCATTACAGAATTTATAAAATTGTTATCTTTTAAGTCGGAATGAAATAGTTTTTGGGCTTCAAAATCTTTTTTTATTTTATTTTTAACAAAAAGAGATGCTTCGTGATATTGAAGAGCAGATCTTAACTTATATAAATTAATAACTTGGATTTGTGATAATTTATAAAATACATATGCTTGTGACAAGGAAGATACATCACAAAAAATTCGTAAATTCTTATTAATAACACAAATATTAAGTAATTTTTTTATAATCGAAATAAAACGATTTGTATTTTGATTTGTTTTATCGATCCTTTTGCAATTCTCTTTATTATTGTAAATATATTTATTAATAATTTTTCTTGTTAATTCAAGAAAAAGATGTACATGATGGATCTTCGGAATATTAATGATACCTAGAAAGATGTCTATGTATATCTTTTCAATCAACATTTTTATAAAAAAATTGAATTTACGCAAGAATCGAGTATTTCTTCTTTTTAATATCTGCGAAATCTTTTTTGATGATTTTCTTTTTTTAGCATTATAAGTTATTTGGGTAGGGCTAATATTGATTTCGTAGGTTAGAAATCTATTTTTCTTTTCTTTTCTAATTTTTTCTATTTCATTTAGAATTGTACTTGTTCTAGCAGTCAGATCTTTCATTTTTTTTTCTGTCAATAAATAATTTGTCCAATCCATAGGGCAAATTTGAGGGGAAATTTGATTTTTATGAATTGTCTGATTAGTGATTATCAAATCTTTTTTAGTTTCATTTAATTCATATACTTCTCTAAATCGAAATAATAGAAGTGAATTTTTTTTTGATTTTGAAAGTTTGTTTATTATTTCTTTTAGAGATAAAATTTTTTTGATGACCCAATTCTTTCTTTCTTTGGATAAATTTAGAAAAAATTTTATTCTTTCTTTTGATCTTTCTTTTGAAATTTTTATAACTAGAAAAAAATTCTTTTGAAATTTTATAATTTTTTTTCTGAGTTTTTTAAAGATGGGTTCAAAAACTAAAAGTTTTTTTTGGGGAAACCCAAAAGGCAGTTCGGTTTCCATTCCCAAAACTGTTAAAAAACAAAAATTCTCTTTTTGGCCTTTCTTTTGCATTCGATCTTTATGAGGGAAGTTTAACTTAGGTCTGTGCCAAGGTTTTAGACGAAAAGGAAATAGAATTTTTATTTGAATACCATCTGTTAACCAGTTTGTTGGAAATTCCGTTTCGGATAATTGAACTCCATTATAGGTGCATTTAACATGTATTTCTCGATTCCAATCCGCTAAATCCTCAGACCATTCGGGAAATTGAAATAATAGCATACGAATG